GTTAATGTAGCTTAATAATATAAAGCAAGGCACTGAAAATGCCTAGATGAGTATTCTTACTCCATAAACACATAGGCTTGGTCCTAGCCTTTTTATTAGTTATTAATAGAATTACACATGCAAGTATCCGCACCCCAGTGAGAATGCCCTCTAAATCGCGTCTCTACGATTAAAAGGAGCAGGTATCAAGCACACTAGAAAGTAGCTCATAACACCTTGCTCAGCCACACCCCCACGGGACACAGCAGTGATAAAAATTAAGCTATGAACGAAAGTTCGACTAAGTCATATTAAATAAGGGTTGGTAAATTTCGTGCCAGCCACCGCGGTCATACGATTAACCCAAATTAATAAACCCTCCGGCGTAAAGCGTGTCAAAGACTAATACCAAAATAAAGTTAAAACCCAGTTAAGCCGTAAAAAGCTACAACCAAAGTAAAATAGACTACGAAAGTGACTTTAATACCTCTGACTACACGATAGCTAAGACCCAAACTGGGATTAGATACCCCACTATGCTTAGCCCTAAACTAAAATAGCTTACCACAACAAAGCTATTCGCCAGAGTACTACTAGCAACAGCCTAAAACTCAAAGGACTTGGCGGTGCTTTACATCCCTCTAGAGGAGCCTGTTCCATAATCGATAAACCCCGATAAACCCCACCATCCCTTGCTAATTCAGCCTATATACCGCCATCTTCAGCAAACCCTAAACAAGGTACCGAAGTAAGCACAAATATCCAACATAAAAACGTTAGGTCAAGGTGTAGCCCATGGGATGGAGAGAAATGGGCTACATTTTCTACCCTAAGAACAAGAACTTTAACCCGGACGAAAGTCTCCATGAAACTGGAGACTAAAGGAGGATTTAGCAGTAAATTAAGAATAGAGAGCTTAATTGAATCAGGCCATGAAGCGCGCACACACCGCCCGTCACCCTCCTTAAATATCACAAATCATAACATAACATAAAACCGTGACCCAAACATATGAAAGGAGACAAGTCGTAACAAGGTAAGTATACCGGAAGGTGTACTTGGATAACCAAAGTGTAGCTTAAACAAAGCATCCAGCTTACACCTAGAAGATTTCACTCAAAATGAACACTTTGAACTAAAGCTAGCCCAAACAATACCTAATTCAATTACCCTTAGTCACTTAACTAAAACATTCACCAAACCATTAAAGTATAGGAGATAGAAATTTTAACTTGGCGCTATAGAGAAAGTACCGTAAGGGAACGATGAAAGATGCATTAAAAGTACTAAACAGCAAAGCTTACCCCTTTTACCTTTTGCATAATGATTTAACTAGAATAAACTTAGCAAAGAGAACTTAAGCTAAGCACCCCGAAACCAGACGAGCTACCTATGAACAGTTACAAAGAACCAACTCATCTATGTCGCAAAATAGTGAGAAGATTCGTAGGTAGAGGTGAAAAGCCCAACGAGCCTGGTGATAGCTGGTTGTCCAGAAACAGAATTTCAGTTCAAATTTAAATTTACCTAAAAACTACTCAATTCTAATGTAAATTTAAATTATAGTCTAAAAAGGTACAGCTTTTTAGATACAGGTTACAACCTTTATTAGAGAGTAAGAACAAGATAAACCCATAGTTGGCTTAAAAGCAGCCATCAATTAAGAAAGCGTTCAAGCTCAACGACACATCTATCTTAATCCCAACAATCAACCCAAACTAACTCCTAATCTCATACTGGACTATTCTATCAACACATAGAAGCAATAATGTTAATATGAGTAACAAGAATTATTTCTCCTTGCATAAGCCTATATCAGAACGAATACTCACTGATAGTTAACAACAAGATAGGGATAATCCAAAAACTAATCATCTATTTAAACCATTGTTAACCCAACACAGGCATGCATCTATAAGGAAAGATTAAAAGAAGTAAAAGGAACTCGGCAAACACAAACCCCGCCTGTTTACCAAAAACATCACCTCTAGCATTTCCAGTATTAGAGGCACTGCCTGCCCAGTGACATCTGTTTAAACGGCCGCGGTATCCTAACCGTGCAAAGGTAGCATAATCACTTGTTCCCTAAATAGGGACTTGTATGAATGGCCACACGAGGGTTTTACTGTCTCTTACTTCCAATCAGTGAAATTGACCTTCCCGTGAAGAGGCGGGAATGACTAAATAAGACGAGAAGACCCTATGGAGCTTTAATTAACTGATTCACAAAAAACAACACACAAACCTAACCTTCAGGGACAACAAAACTTTTGATTGAATCAGCAATTTCGGTTGGGGTGACCTCGGAGAACAAAACAACCTCCGAGTGATTTAAATCCAGACTAACCAGTCAAAATATATAATCACTTATTGATCCAAACCATTGATCAACGGAACAAGTTACCCTAGGGATAACAGCGCAATCCTATTCCAGAGTCCATATCGACAATTAGGGTTTACGACCTCGATGTTGGATCAAGACATCCTAATGGTGCAACCGCTATTAAGGGTTCGTTTGTTCAACGATTAAAGTCTTACGTGATCTGAGTTCAGACCGGAGTAATCCAGGTCGGTTTCTATCTATTCTATACTTTTCCCAGTACGAAAGGACAAGAAAAGTAGGGCCCACTTTATAAGAAGCGCCCTCAAACTAATAGATGACATAATCTAAATCTAACTAATTTATAACTTCTACCGCCCTAGAACAGGGCTCGTTAGGGTGGCAGAGCCCGGAAATTGCATAAAACTTAAACCTTTACACTCAGAGGTTCAACTCCTCTCCCTAACAATATGTTCATAATTAACGTTCTCCTCCTAATTGTCCCAATCTTGCTCGCCGTAGCATTCCTCACACTAGTTGAACGAAAAGTCTTAGGCTATATGCAACTTCGCAAAGGACCCAACATCGTAGGCCCCTATGGCCTACTACAACCTATTGCCGATGCCCTCAAACTATTTATCAAAGAGCCACTACAACCACTAACATCATCGACATCCATATTCATCATCGCACCAATCCTAGCCCTAACCCTGGCCTTAACCATATGAATCCCTCTGCCCATACCATACCCACTAATCAACATAAACCTAGGAATTCTATTCATACTAGCCATGTCCAGCCTAGCTGTCTACTCAATCCTTTGATCAGGATGGGCCTCAAACTCAAAATACGCCCTAATTGGAGCTCTACGAGCAGTAGCACAAACCATCTCATACGAAGTAACTCTAGCAATCATCCTACTCTCAGTCCTCCTAATAAGCGGATCATTCACATTATCAACACTTATTATTACCCAAGAATACCTCTGATTAATCTTCCCATCATGACCCTTAGCCATAATGTGATTCATCTCAACATTAGCCGAAACCAACCGAGCTCCATTTGACCTAACAGAAGGAGAATCAGAACTCGTCTCTGGATTCAACGTTGAATACGCAGCCGGCCCATTTGCTCTATTCTTCCTAGCAGAATACGCAAACATCATCATGATAAACATCTTCACAACAACCCTATTTCTAGGAGCATTTCACAACCCCTACCTGCCAGAACTCTACTCAATTAATTTCACCATTAAAGCTCTCCTTCTAACATGTTCCTTCCTATGAATCCGAGCATCCTACCCACGATTCCGATATGACCAACTTATACACCTCCTATGAAAGAACTTCCTACCACTCACACTAGCCCTCTGCATATGACACGTCTCACTTCCAATCATACTATCCAGCATCCCACCACAAACATAGGAAATATGTCTGACAAAAGAGTTACTTTGATAGAGTAAAACATAGAGGCTCAAACCCTCTTATTTCTAGAACTACAGGAATTGAACCTGCTCCTGAGAATTCAAAATCCTCCGTGCTACCGAATTACACCATGTCCTACAAGTAAGGTCAGCTAAATAAGCTATCGGGCCCATACCCCGAAAATGTTGGATTACACCCTTCCCGTACTAATAAATCCCCTTATCTTCACAACTATTCTAATAACAGTTCTTCTAGGAACTATAATCGTTATAATAAGCTCACACTGACTAATAATCTGAATCGGATTTGAAATAAATTTACTAGCCATTATCCCCGTCCTAATAAAAAAGTACAATCCCCGAACCATAGAAGCCTCCACCAAATATTTTCTAACCCAAGCCACCGCATCAATACTCCTCATAATAGCGATCATCATTAACCTCATACACTCAGGCCAATGAACAATCACAAAAGTCTTCAACCCCACAGCGTCCATCATTATAACTTCAGCTCTCGCCATAAAACTTGGACTCACACCATTCCACTTCTGAGTACCCGAAGTCACACAGGGCATCTCATTAACATCAGGTCTCATCCTACTTACATGACAAAAACTAGCCCCAATATCAATCCTATATCAAATCTCACCCTCAATTAACCTAAACATCTTATTAACTATAGCCGTACTGTCAATCCTAGTAGGAGGCTGAGGCGGTCTCAACCAAACCCAACTACGAAAAATCATAGCATACTCGTCAATCGCGCATATAGGATGAATAACAGCTGTCCTAGTATATAACCCAACACTAACAATACTAAACATATTAATTTACATTATAATAACACTCACAATATTCATACTATTTATCCACAGCTCCTCTACTACAACACTATCACTCTCCCACACATGAAACAAAACACCTCTAACCACTACACTAATCCTAATTACCTTACTATCCATAGGAGGCCTCCCCCCACTATCAGGATTCATACCCAAATGAATAATCATTCAAGAGCTCACCAAAAATAGCAGCATCATCCTCCCCACACTAATAGCCATTATAGCACTACTCAACCTCTACTTCTACATACGACTAACCTACTCCACCTCACTGACCATATTCCCATCCACAAACAACATAAAAATAAAATGACAATTCGAAACCAAACGAATTACTCTCTTACCCCCGTTAATTGTTATATCCTCCCTACTCCTCCCCCTAACCCCCATACTATCAATTTTGGACTAGGAATTTAGGTTAACATCCCAGACCAAGAGCCTTCAAAGCTCTAAGCAAGTGAATCCACTTAATTCCTGCATACTAAGGACTGCAAGACTCTATCTCACATCAATTGAACGCAAATCAAACACTTTTATTAAGCTAAGCCCTTACTAGATTGGTGGGCTACCATCCCACGAAATTTTAGTTAACAGCTAAATACCCTAATCAACTGGCTTCAATCTACTTCTCCCGCCGCCTAAAAAAAAGGCGGGAGAAGCCCCGGCAGAATTGAAGCTGCTCCTTTGAATTTGCAATTCAATGTGAAATTCACCACGGGACTTGATAAGAAGAGGATTCCAACCCCTGTCTTTAGATTTACAGTCTAATGCTTACTCAGCCATCTTACCTATGTTCATCAACCGCTGACTATTTTCAACTAACCACAAAGACATCGGCACTCTGTACCTCCTATTCGGCGCTTGAGCTGGAATAGTAGGAACTGCCCTAAGCCTCCTAATCCGTGCTGAATTAGGCCAACCTGGGACCCTACTAGGAGATGATCAGATCTACAATGTCATTGTAACCGCCCATGCATTCGTAATAATTTTCTTTATGGTCATACCCATTATAATCGGAGGATTCGGAAACTGATTAGTCCCCCTGATAATTGGAGCACCTGATATAGCTTTCCCCCGAATAAACAACATAAGCTTCTGATTACTTCCCCCATCATTCCTACTTCTTCTCGCTTCCTCAATAATTGAAGCAGGTGCCGGAACAGGCTGAACCGTATATCCTCCTCTAGCTGGAAATCTGGCGCATGCAGGAGCCTCTGTTGACTTAACCATTTTCTCTCTCCACCTAGCTGGGGTGTCCTCGATTTTAGGTGCCATCAACTTTATTACCACAATCATTAACATAAAACCACCAGCTCTATCCCAATATCAAACCCCCCTATTCGTTTGATCTGTCCTTATTACGGCAGTACTCCTTCTCCTAGCCCTCCCGGTCCTAGCAGCAGGCATTACCATGCTTCTCACAGACCGTAACCTAAACACTACTTTCTTCGACCCCGCAGGAGGAGGGGATCCAATCCTTTATCAACACCTATTCTGATTCTTCGGACACCCCGAAGTCTATATTCTTATCCTACCAGGCTTCGGTATAATCTCACACATCGTCACATACTACTCAGGTAAAAAGGAACCTTTTGGCTACATGGGCATAGTGTGAGCTATAATATCCATTGGCTTTCTAGGCTTCATCGTATGGGCTCACCACATGTTTACAGTAGGAATAGACGTTGACACACGAGCATACTTCACATCAGCTACCATAATCATCGCTATCCCTACCGGTGTAAAAGTATTCAGCTGACTAGCCACCCTGCACGGAGGAAATATCAAATGATCTCCAGCTATACTCTGAGCTCTAGGCTTCATCTTCTTATTCACAGTAGGAGGTCTAACAGGAATCGTCCTAGCTAACTCATCCCTAGATATTGTTCTCCACGATACTTATTATGTAGTAGCACATTTCCATTATGTCCTGTCTATAGGAGCAGTCTTCGCCATTATGGGGGGATTTGTACACTGATTCCCTCTATTCTCAGGATACACACTCAACCAAACCTGAGCAAAAATCCACTTTACAATTATATTCGTAGGGGTAAATATAACCTTCTTCCCACAACATTTCCTTGGCCTCTCAGGAATGCCACGACGCTATTCTGATTATCCAGACGCATATACAACATGAAATACCATCTCATCCATAGGATCTTTTATCTCACTTACAGCAGTGATACTAATAATTTTCATAATTTGAGAAGCATTCGCATCCAAACGAGAAGTGTCTACAGTAGAATTAACCTCAACTAATCTGGAATGACTACACGGATGCCCCCCACCATACCACACATTTGAAGAACCCACCTACGTAAACCTAAAATAAGAAAGGAAGGAATCGAACCCCCTCTAACTGGTTTCAAGCCAATATCATAACCACTATGTCTTTCTCCATCAATTGAGGTATTAGTAAAAATTACATAACTTTGTCAAAGTTAAATTATAGGTTAAACCCCTATATACCTCTATGGCCTACCCCTTCCAACTAGGATTCCAAGACGCAACATCCCCTATTATAGAAGAACTCCTACACTTCCACGACCACACACTAATAATCGTATTCCTAATTAGCTCTCTAGTATTATATATTATCTCATCAATACTAACAACTAAATTAACCCATACCAGCACCATAGATGCTCAAGAAGTAGAGACAATTTGAACGATTTTACCAGCCATCATCCTTATTCTAATCGCCCTCCCATCCCTACGAATTCTATATATAATAGATGAAATCAATAATCCGTCCCTCACAGTCAAAACAATAGGCCACCAATGATACTGAAGCTACGAGTATACCGATTACGAAGACTTGACCTTTGACTCCTACATGATCCCCACATCAGACCTAAAACCAGGAGAATTACGTCTTCTAGAAGTCGACAATCGAGTGGTTCTCCCCATAGAAATAACCATCCGAATGCTAATTTCATCCGAAGACGTCCTACACTCATGAGCTGTGCCCTCCCTAGGCCTAAAAACAGACGCTATCCCTGGGCGCCTAAATCAGACAACTCTCGTGGCCTCTCGACCAGGACTTTACTACGGTCAATGCTCAGAGATCTGCGGATCAAACCACAGCTTTATACCAATTGTCCTTGAACTAGTTCCACTGAAACACTTCGAAGAATGATCTGCATCAATATTATAAAGTCACTAAGAAGCTATTATAGCATTAACCTTTTAAGTTAAAGATTGAGGGTTCAACCCCCTCCCTAGTGATATGCCACAGTTGGATACATCAACATGATTTATTAATATCGTCTCAATAATCCTAACTCTATTTATTGTATTTCAACTAAAAATCTCAAAGCACTCCTATCCGACACACCCAGAAGTAAAGACAACCAAAATAACAAAACACTCTGCCCCTTGAGAATCAAAATGAACGAAAATCTATTCGCCTCTTTCGCTACCCCAACAATAATAGGCCTCCCTATTGTAATTCTGATCATCATATTTCCCAGCATCCTATTCCCCTCACCCAACCGACTAATCAACAATCGCCTAATCTCAATTCAACAATGGCTAGTCCAACTTACATCAAAACAAATAATAGCTATCCATAACAGCAAAGGACAAACCTGAACTCTTATACTCATATCACTGATCCTATTCATTGGCTCAACAAACTTATTAGGCCTACTACCTCACTCATTTACACCAACAACACAACTATCAATAAACCTAGGCATAGCTATTCCCCTATGGGCAGGGACAGTATTCATAGGCTTTCGTCACAAAACAAAAGCAGCCCTAGCCCACTTTCTACCTCAAGGAACGCCCATTTTCCTCATCCCTATACTAGTAATTATCGAGACTATCAGCCTATTTATTCAACCTGTAGCCCTAGCCGTGCGGCTAACCGCTAACATTACCGCCGGACACCTCCTAATACACCTCATCGGAGGGGCAACACTAGCCCTCATAAGCATCAGCCCCTCAACAGCCCTTATTACGTTTATCATCCTAATTCTACTAACTATCCTCGAATTCGCAGTAGCTATAATCCAAGCCTACGTATTCACTCTCCTGGTAAGCCTTTACTTACACGACAACACCTAATGACCCACCAAACCCACGCTTACCACATAGTAAACCCCAGCCCATGACCACTTACAGGAGCCCTATCAGCCCTCCTGATAACATCAGGACTAGCCATGTGATTTCACTTTAACTCAACCTTACTTCTAGCTATAGGGCTATTAACTAATATCCTTACCATATATCAATGATGACGAGACATCATCCGAGAAAGCACATTCCAAGGCCATCACACATCAATCGTTCAAAAGGGACTCCGATATGGCATAATCCTTTTTATTATCTCAGAAGTCTTCTTCTTCTCTGGCTTCTTCTGAGCCTTTTACCACTCAAGCCTAGCCCCCACACCCGAACTAGGCGGCTGCTGACCACCCACAGGTATCCACCCCTTAAACCCCCTAGAAGTCCCCTTACTCAACACCTCAGTGCTCCTAGCATCTGGAGTCTCTATCACCTGAGCCCACCATAGCCTAATAGAAGGAAACCGTAAAAATATGCTCCAAGGCCTATTCATCACAATTTCACTAGGCGTATACTTCACCCTTCTCCAAGCCTCAGAATACTATGAAGCCTCATTTACTATTTCAGATGGAGTATACGGATCAACATTTTTCGTGGCAACAGGGTTCCACGGACTACACGTAATTATCGGATCTACCTTCCTCATTGTATGTTTCCTACGCCAACTAAAATTCCACTTTACATCCAGCCACCACTTCGGATTCGAAGCAGCCGCTTGATACTGACACTTCGTCGACGTAGTCTGACTATTCTTGTACGTCTCTATTTATTGATGAGGATCCTATTCTTTTAGTATTGACCAGTACAATTGACTTCCAATCAATCAGCTTCGGTATAACCCGAAAAAGAATAATAAACCTCATACTGACACTCCTCACTAACACATTACTAGCCTCGCTACTCGTACTCATCGCATTCTGACTACCACAACTAAACATCTATGCAGAAAAAACCAGCCCATATGAATGCGGATTTGACCCTATAGGGTCAGCACGCCTCCCCTTCTCAATAAAATTTTTCTTAGTGGCCATTACATTTCTGCTATTCGACTTAGAAATTGCCCTCCTATTACCCCTCCCATGAGCATCCCAAACAACTAACCTAAACACTATACTTATCATAGCACTAGTCCTAATCTCTCTTCTAGCCATCAGCCTAGCCTACGAATGAACCCAAAAAGGACTAGAATGAACTGAGTATGGTAATTAGTTTAAACCAAAACAAATGATTTCGACTCATTAAACTATGATTAACTTCATAATTACCAACATGTCACTAGTCCATATTAATATCTTCCTAGCATTTACAGTATCCCTCGTAGGCCTACTAATGTACCGATCCCACCTAATATCCTCACTCCTATGCCTAGAAGGAATAATACTATCACTATTCGTCATAGCAACCATAATAGTCCTAAACACCCACTTCACACTAGCTAGCATAATACCTATCATCTTACTAGTATTTGCTGCCTGCGAAGCAGCTCTAGGATTATCCCTACTAGTCATAGTCTCCAATACTTATGGAGTAGACCACGTACAAAACCTTAACCTCCTCCAATGCTAAAAATCATCATTCCCACAATCATACTTATACCCCTTACATGACTATCAAAAAAGAATATAATCTGAATCAACACTACAACCTATAGTCTATTAATCAGCCTTATCAGCCTATCCCTCCTAAACCAACCTAGCAACAATAGCCTAAACTTCTCACTAATATTCTTCTCTGATCCCCTATCAGCCCCACTTCTGGTGTTGACAACATGACTACTGCCACTAATACTCATAGCCAGCCAACACCATCTATCTAAGGAACCACTAATCCGAAAAAAACTCTACATCACCATGCTAACCATACTTCAAACTTTCCTAATCATGACTTTTACCGCCACAGAACTAATCTCCTTCTACATCCTATTTGAAGCCACATTAGTTCCAACACTAATTATCATCACCCGCTGAGGCAACCAAACAGAACGCCTGAACGCAGGCCTCTACTTCCTATTCTACACACTAATAGGTTCCCTCCCACTCTTAGTTGCACTAATCTTTATCCAAAACCTAACAGGCTCACTAAACTTCCTATTAATTCAATACTGAAACCAAGCACTACCCGACTCTTGATCCAATATTTTCCTATGACTAGCATGTATAATAGCATTCATAGTCAAAATACCCCTATATGGTCTTCACCTCTGACTCCCAAAAGCCCATGTAGAAGCCCCAATTGCCGGATCCATAGTGCTAGCAGCCATTCTACTAAAACTAGGAGGCTACGGAATACTACGAATTACAACAATACTAAACCCCCAAACTAGCTTTATAGCCTACCCCTTCCTCATACTATCCCTGTGAGGAATAATCATAACTAGTTCCATCTGCTTGCGACAAACCGATCTAAAATCACTTATTGCATACTCCTCTGTCAGCCACATAGCCCTAGTAATCGTAGCCGTCCTCATCCAAACACCATGAAGTTATATAGGAGCTACAGCCCTAATAATCGCTCACGGCCTTACATCATCAATACTATTCTGCCTGGCAAACTCAAATTACGAACGTACCCATAGCCGAACTATAATCCTAGCCCGTGGGCTTCAAACACTTCTTCCCCTTATAGCAGCCTGATGACTATTAGCCAGCCTAACCAACCTGGCCCTCCCTCCCAGCATTAACCTAATTGGAGAGCTATTCGTAGTAATATCATCATTCTCATGATCAAATATTACCATTATCCTAATAGGAGCCAATATCACCATCACCGCCCTCTACTCCCTATACATACTAATCACAACACAACGAGGGAAATACACACACCATATCAACAGCATTAAACCTTCATTTACACGAGAAAACGCACTCATGGCCCTCCACATGACTCCCCTACTACTCCTGTCACTTAACCCTAAAATTATCCTAGGCTTTACGTACTGTAAATATAGTTTAACAAAAACACTAGATTGTGGATCTAGAAACAGAAACTTAATATTTCTTATTTACCGAGAAAGTATGCAAGAACTGCTAATTCATGCCCCCATGTCCAACAAACATGGCTCTCTCAAACTTTTAAAGGATAGGAGCTATCCGTTGGTCTTAGGAACCAAAAAATTGGTGCAACTCCAAATAAAAGTAATCAACATGTTCTCCTCCCTCATACTAGTTTCACTATTAGTACTAATCCTCCCAATCATATCATCAATCTTCAATACCTACAAAAACAGCACGTTCCCGCATCATGTAAAAAACACTATCTCATATGCCTTCATTACTAGCCTAATTCCCACTATAATATTTATTCACTCTGGACAAGAAACAATTATCTCAAACTGACACTGAATAACCATACAAACCCTCAAACTATCCCTAAGCTTCAAACTAGATTACTTCTCAATAATTTTCGTACCAGTAGCCCTATTCGTAACATGATCTATTATGGAATTCTCCCTATGATACATGCACTCAGATCCTTACATTACTCGATTTTTTAAATACTTACTTACATTCCTCATCACTATAATAATTCTAGTCACAGCTAACAACCTTTTCCAACTGTTCATCGGATGGGAGGGAGTAGGCATCATGTCATTCTTACTAATCGGATGATGATACGGCCGAACAGATGCCAACACCGCGGCCCTTCAAGCAATCCTTTATAACCGCATCGGGGATATCGGCTTCATCATGGCCATAGCCTGATTCCTATTCAACACCAACACATGAGACCTCCAACAAATCTTCATACTCGACCCCAACCTTACCAACCTCCCGCTCCTAGGCCTCCTCCTAGCCGCAACCGGCAAATCCGCTCAATTTGGACTCCACCCATGACTTCCTTCAGCCATAGAGGGCCCTACACCAGTCTCAGCCCTACTCCACTCCAGCACAATAGTTGTAGCAGGCGTCTTCCTGCTAATCCGCTTCCATCCACTAATAGAAAACAACAAAACAATCCAGTCACTTACCCTATGCCTAGGAGCCATCACCACACTATTCACAGCAATCTGCGCACTCACTCAAAACGATATCAAAAAAATTATTGCTTTCTCCACCTCCAGCCAACTAGGCCTGATAATCGTAACCATCGGTATCAATCAACCCTACCTAGCATTCCTCCACATCTGCACTCACGCATTCTTCAAAGCTATACTATTTATATGTTCCGGATCCATTATCCACAGCCTAAATGACGAGCAAGATATCCGAAAAATAGGCGGACTATTTAATGCAATACCCTTCACCACCACATCTCTAATTATTGGCAGCCTTGCACTCACCGGAATTCCTTTCCTCACAGGCTTCTACTCCAAAGACCTCATCATCGAAACCGCCAACACATCGTACACCAACGCCTGAGCCCTACTAATAACTCTCATTGCCACATCCCTCACAGCTGTCTACAGCACCCGAATCATCTTCTTTGCACTCCTAGGGCAACCCCGCTTCCTCCCTCTGACCTCAATCAACGAAAATAACCCCTTTCTAATTAACTCCATCAAACGCCTCTTAATTGGCAGCATTTTTGCCGGATTCTTCATCTCCAACAATATCTACCCCACAACCGTCCCAGAAATAACCATACCTACTTACATAAAACTCACCGCCCTCGCAGTAACCATCCTAGGATTTACACTAGCCCTAGAACTAAGCTTGATAACCCATAACTTAAAACTAGAACACTCCACCAGCGTATTCAAATTCTCCAACCTCCTAGGATACTACCCAACAATTATACACCGACTCCCACCGCTCGCTAACCTATCAATAAGCCAAAAATCAGCATCACTTCTACTAGACTCAATCTGACTAGAAAACATCCTACCAAAATCTATCTCCCAGTTCCAAATAAAAACCTCAATCCTAATTTCCACCCAAAAAGGACAAATCAAATTATATTTCCTCTCATTCCTCATCACCCTTACCCTAAGCATACTACTTTTTAATCTCCACGAGTAACCTCTAAAATTACCAAGACCCCAACAAGCAACGATCAACCAGTCACAATCACAACCCAAGCCCCATAACTATACAATGCAGCAACCCCTATAATTTCCTCACTAAACACCCCAGAATCTCCAGTATCATAAATAGCTCAATCCCCCACACCACTAAACTCAAACACTACCCCCACTTCCTCACTCTTCAGAACATATAAAACCAACATAACCTCCATCAACAACCCTAAAAGAAATACCCCCATAACAGTCGTATTAGACACCCATACCTCAGGATACTGCTCAGTAGCCATAGCCGTTGTATAACCAAAAACAACCAACATTCCTCCCAAATAAATCAAAAACACCATCAACCCCAAAAAGGACCCTCCAAAATTCATAATAATACCACAACCGACCCCTCCACTTACAATCAGCACTAAACCCCCATAAATAGGCGAAGGTTTTGAAGAAAACCCCACAAAACTAACAACAAAAATAACACTCAAAATAAACACAATATATGTCATCATTATTCCCACGTGGAATCTAACCACGACCAATGACATGAAAAATCATCGTTGTATTTCAACTATAAGAACACCAATGACAAACATCCGGAAATCTCACCCACTAATTAAAATCATCAATCACTCTTTTATTGACCTACCAGCCCCCTCAAACATTTCATCATGATGAAACTTCGGCTCCCTCCTAGGAATCTGCCTAATCCTCCAAATCTTAACAGGCCTATTCCTAGCCATACACTACACATCAGACACGACAACTGCCTTCTCATCCGTCACTCACATCTGCCGAGACGTTAACTACGGATGAATTATTCGCTACCTCCATGCCAACGGAGCATCAATATTTTTTATCTGCCTCTTCATTCACGTAGGACGCGGCCTCTACTACGGCTCTTACACATTCCTAGAGACATGAAACATTGGAATCATCCTACTTTTCACAGTCATAGCTACAGCATTCATGGGCTATGTCCTACCATGAGGCCAAATATCCTTTTGAGGAGCAACAGTCATCACGAACCTCCTATCAGCAATTCCCTACATCGGTACTACCCTCGTCGAGTGAATCTGAGGTGGATTCTCAGTAGACAAAGCCACCCTTACCCGATTTTTTGCTTTCCACTTCATCCTACCCTTCATCATCACAGCCCTGGTAGTCGTACATTTACTATTTCTTCACGAAACAGGATCTAATAACCCCTCAGGAATCCCATCCGATATGGACAAAATCCCATTCCACCCATATTATACAATTAAAGACATCCTAGGACTCCTCCTCCTGATCTTGCTCCTACTAACTCTAGTATTATTCTCCCCCGACCTCCTAGGAGACCCAGACAACTACACCCCAGCTAACCCTCTCAGCACTCCCCCTCATATTAAACCAGAATGGTACTTCCTGTTTGCCTACGCCATCCTACGCTCCATTCCCAACAAACTAGGCGGCGTATTAGCCCTAATCCTCTCCATCCTGATCCTAGCACTCATCCCCACCCTCCACATATCAAAACAACGAAGCATAATATTCCGGCCTCTCAGCCAATGCGTATTCTGACTCTTAGTGGCAGACTTACTGACACTAACATGAATCGGCGGACAGCCAGTGGAACACCCATACGTAATTATCGGCCAACTGGCCTCAATCCTCTACTTCTCCCTAATTCTCATTTTTATACCACTCGCAAGCACCATCGAAAACAATCTTCTAAAATGAAGAGTCCCTGTAGTATATCGCACATTACCCTGGTCTTGTAAACCAGAAAAGGGGGAAAACGTTCCTCCCAAGGACTATCAAGGAAGAAGCTCTAGCTCCACCATCAACACCCAAAGCTGAAATTCTACTTAAACTATTCCTTGATTTCTTCCCCTAAACGACAACAATTCACCCTCATGTGCTATGTCAGTATCAGATTATACCCCCACATAGCACCATACCCACCTGACATGCAATATCTTATGAATGGCCTATGTACGTCGTGCATTAAGTTGTTTGCCCCATGAATAATAAGCATGTACATAATATCATTTATCTTACATAGGTACATTATATTATTGATCGTGCATACCCCATCCAAGTCAAATCATTTCCAGTCAACATGCATATCACAACCCATGTTCCACGAGCTTAATCACCAAGCCGCGGGAAATCAGCAACCCTCTCAACTACGTGTCCCAATCCTCGCTCCGGGCCCATCCAAACGTGGGGGTTTCTACGATGAAACTATACCTGGCATCTGGTTCTTTCTTCAGGGCCATTCCCACCCAACCTCGCCCATTCTTTCCCCTTAAATAAGACATCTCGATGGACTAATGACTAATCAGCCCATGCTCACACATAACTGTGATTTCATGCATTTGGTATCTTTTTATATTTGGGGATGCTATGACTCAGCTATGGCCGTCAAAGGCCTCGACGCAGTCAATTAAATTGAAGCTGGACTTAAATTGAACGTTATTCCTCCGCATCAGCAACCATAAGGTGTTATTCAGTCCATGGTAGCGGGACATAGAAAACAAGCACACCTGTGCACCTGTGCACCTGTGCACCTGTGCACCTGTGCACCTGTGCACCTGTGCACCTGTGCACCTGTGCACCTGTGCACCTGTGCACCTGTGCACCTGTGCACCTGTGCACCTGTGCACCTGTGCACCTGTGCACCTGTGCACCTGTGCACCTGTGCACCTACCCGCGCAGCAAGCAAGTAATATAGCTTTCTTAATCAAACCCCCCCTACCCCCCATTAAACTCCACATATGTACATTCAACACAATCTTGCCAAACCCCAAAAACAAGACTAAACAATGCACAATACTTCATGAAGCTTAACCCTCGCATGCCAACCATAATAACTCAACACACCTAACAATCTTAACAGAACTTTCCCCCCCGCCATTAATACCAACATGCTACTTTAATCAATAAAATTTCCATAGACAGGCATCCCCCTAGATCTAATTTTCTAAATCTGTCAACCCTTCTTCCCCC